GGGATTGTAGTTCAATCGGTTAGAGCACCGCCCTGTCAAGGCGGAAGCTGCGGGTTCGAGCCCCGCCAGTCCCGACGGATCCAATAAATACAAAAATAACATTTTCCCTTTCTATGAACTAGTAAAGAGTGTCGAGGGATATACTTTCATTCCCAAAGTAAAAAGGAGTCTTGATTTCTTTTTTCTTTCCTATTTTTCCATCTCGCTGTTATTGTTTGTTAGGTTTGGAACTATGTAATTAATTGAAGTGGAAAGGCAATCTGATAATCCTTCATCAGAAGACTGTCCAAGGAAGACGCAAGGTGGGTTATAGAAAAAACAAAGAAACGGATGATAAATATCATTTTGGAGTAATTAAGTTAGGAATCCAAATTTTGATTCGGTATGGATAAAAGAACTTCCTATGTTATACTATTCAAGTCTTGACGACGGGTTGATTTGATAGATCAGATATTGTTATTCATGATAGTAATCCGGTTCAAGATCATCGAGAAGTAATTCATTCATTGAATTTACAGACGATAGACGAAAGATTTATCATCTCTAGGGGATTAAATCCCGAGTTATTGCGAAGTAAAAAACCGATGAGATTATGGAAGTAAATATTCTTGCATTTATTGCTACTGCACTATTCATTCTAGTTCCTACCGCTTTTCTACTTATCATTTACGTAAAAACAGTCAGTCAAAATGATTAATTTAATTTTCAAATTAATTTGAATCAAACTTTCCTTCCAAGTTCTTATCAAAAATTTACGAAATCAAATGAAAGGGATTCAATTCCACGTCTTAACTTAAATGAAATGAGCGCACGATAATTATAATCGGAAATTTTCTAAGAGATAGATAGTATGGTAGAAAAAAATTTTTCTACCATACTATCTATCTCTTAGTCTATAAAGTTCTAATCTAGAATACAGATAAACGCTTAAGTTTCTATATATCAATCTACAATATTCTCTTCCTATATATTCCATATCAATATATTGTATGGAATTGACATAAGACCAAATTTGCTACATCTATTTGTTCCGATCAATCTGAAATAATTCTTATTTTAGGATTCTAATTCCTTTCCTTTTACTAATAAGTAAGGGGAAACCTCGCCCATTTTTAACGCCATATGAAATAAGTCAATAAAGCATAAACTGCCTTTTTTAATTAGAATAGAAACAAATGCCCGATATGTAACTCGCCCCAGGCAAGATCTTATTATTGCCCAGTCTAGTCTCTCCTTAAACAATCACTATCTCTATATCATTTCTTATAGTAAAGTGCGTATACGCTTAACAAAACGACTTCTTTTTTGAAGAGTCAAGAGGGAAATAAATAAAAAAAAAGGTCCTAGCTTAGTATCCGTCTATAAAGATAGTAAGAGCCCATTCCCCTTGATTCAAATAGAAAATTTCGGAAGAATTTTAGGTTGGAATAAATTTCCAATCATCTGAATCCCTTTTTTTCGAAGTACAAAGACGGGAATCAATGAAATATCTCTTGGATTGAAAGAGTATGATTCCTATCATAGATTACTCCATTGGAATCCAATGGGATTCCAAATTCAGAGTTTTGATTTTAAATAGTTCAAAATGCGTTGCAGAACGATCTATAAAACAAGCGGGTTTGATTCCTGAACTCAATTAGTAGTACTTCTAAAGCCCACTTCTCCCCCACACTACGAGTGAAAGGGAAAATGTAAAGACTACCATTAAAGCAGCCCAAGCGAGACTTACTATATCCATGTGCATTATGTCTCCTAATCTCTATAAATACGAAGGAATTATTCCTCACTAATAATAGTGGAATTAATGTCGCAGAGTCAAAAAGGGGTTCTACCGAACACTATTGAGAAACCAATCCAATAAATCGATTATGTTATGATTTCGAGTTTTTTGGTGATTCAGGCGACACCCGGATTTGAACTGGGGAAAAAGGATTTGCAGTCCCCCGCCTTACCACTCGGCCATGCCGCCAAAATGATACAAAATAGATACAATTTTTCCCGGATTACTTAATTTTTATTGTACTTGCATTTTTACTTCTGTTTTACTTAATCCTTTTATTTCCTAAAATAAAAGAAATACCCTTTTTGATTGGATTTGATCCATCCCTTTGATTGATTGTATAGTATCTGAAAATACACAATGCTGAAAACATTCTCTCGTTTTTCTATTGAGAAATCAAATGTATATTTTTCAGACGATAAATTTCAACCGTTGACTATTGACTCCTTACTTCTAATTCATGAACGATTCTGGGATTTCAAATTGTGTTTTCCTAATGAAAAAATAAAAATGGAATCAGAACTAATCAGTATTGATTTTTTCAATTAAAAAAGATTTCTCAGTTTCTATTATAACAAAACATATGAGTATATGTAAACCCCAGAACATAAATACAGATATCTATTATTTAGATATATTGTCAATAAGGAATTATCATAAAATTATCCTACTTCATTTCATGCATGAATGGAAATTTTCTTTTGATAGAGCACGCTCGGG